GGTTGAAGGTATTCTATCTAATTATTTTTATAGATAGTTTTCTTAAAGAAAAAAACTCCTATGATTTTTAAGAGTTGGTTGACTAATGAAAAGAAAAAAGAAGAAGGATTTTTATTCTCTTAAATCTTAAATAAAGTAAAAACAAAATATGAATTTGAATTTTCACCCAATATACTTGGTCTTTGCGAGAACCGTGTGAATCACTACACTACTTGACTTGATTCACACGGTTGTCGCCGGTTGACACAAGGTGTTTTATATACACCGTATTCCGTTTGTATTCGTAAGAACTTTTCTGGAATTTAACTAGAGGTTAACGTAAATGAACCATAACTATGTAGCCCTATTCCTAATAGATTTACCCCAAAATAGCATATCCAAATTATAAGAAAGCCTAGAGTCGCCACAATTGCGGAATTTGCCCCCTGAAAATTTTTATTTGTTCGAATATGCAAATAAATTGCGAATACGATCCAAGTAATAAAGGCCCAAGTTTCCTTTGGATCCCAACTCCAATATGATCCCCATGCTTCATTAGCCCATACTGCTCCTGAAAGAATACCTATGGTTAAAAATATAAATCCTAGGCTAATCACACGATAACTCCAATAATCTAATTGTTGAATCAATTGGGCCTTGTAATAATTCTTAGCAGACAAAAAGTAATTTTTTTTTAAAATATTGTTTCTTTCATTCTTGTATTGGATTTCACCAAATGAAAAAGACTCATTTAATTTTAAAAAATTATTACTTTTATACCTATAAAAAATCTTTCTAAATGTAATGACTAGAAGTGCTACTGATAATAAGGATCCACAAAGAAGAGCCGCATAGCTCAATATCATCATACTTACGTGCATTATTAACCACTCCGATTGTAGAGCAGGTACTAATATTGTGGGTTTACGTATTTCAGTTAAAAGACCCGAAGTAGCAAAGCCCTGGGTAAAAATAGTACTTGAGGCAGTTATTTCGGTTAAATAATTTTTTCTTATTTTGAAATAAGGGACTATATGAATAAGGGAGAAACTCCATGAAAGAAAAATTAATGATTCATATAAATCACTTAGTGGGAAATGGCCTGAATAAATCCAACGAGTGATTAATAATCCTGTTAGACATAAAAAAGTAACTATCATCCCCTTTTCTGACGAATCATATGGTTTTATGATTTCATTGCCCAATAAGGTTATCAAATGAATTATAATTACAATTGAAACAATCGAAAAGGAAATATGAGTGAATATATGCTCTAAAGTTGAAAAGATCATAAAAATGAAAAAAAAAGGGAGGGAATCCCCTAAATTAATATTAATTAAGAATTAGAAATCGGGAATTTAATTTATTTTTATTATAGGATCTATTGGATATCTTTTAGAATATGTCATGCCGCTACTCGGACTCGAACCGAGATGCTCTAGCACTGCTTCCTAAGAGCAGCGTGTCTACCGATTTCACCATAGCGGCTTACTCGAACTAATAATAGCCTATTTATATTCAATCGTCGATATTGAAAAAGTCAATTCAATCAAATAAGTTTTTTAGCCAACACTCAAATTGATAACAAAAATGAGTTCAAAAGTCAATTTGAAGGTTCATTAGTTTCATTTATTAGGGTGTCCGTTTATTTATCTTATCTTAGGGCTTTGACATAGTTTATCCTATTCTAAAATCCAACTTTTGTAAGTAGATTATTCTCTTGATAGAATAGAATAAAAAAACTGTTTTCATTTTTTACTTTTATTGATACTTCATTATTTCTCGTTTATCTGATTTCATAAATTTCAAACAAAAAATAAATTTTCTCAATGAATCCAAAATAGGTTATTTTGGATTACTTCAAATTGACACATTATTTGTACATTGACAGATTAGTTATACATAATATCTCAACAATGAAGTTCTTTTATTAATTGGGCTCAAAATTGGAGATATATGGTAAATCCATTTCATATAGTAATTACTAAAAATTATAAAAAATTATAAATTAAGAAGTCATAAAGTTATCCAAAATTTTTTACCATGTAATCCATTAGTTTCAACAATCCATTAATTTGAACTAAAAATATTATATCTGCCCTTCCCGAGAAAGAGAAAAATTGTTCATTATTGTAAAGGTCGATGGGGAAAATAAGACTCCCCACCATAAAAATATTAGTGAAAATATACTAAAAAGAAATAAAAAATCTTGTATTTGTTTCTTTATTCTTTTTTTTTTTTTTAGAATTCAGAAAACAGAAGAATTTTTTTTTTTTAGACATCTTATAAGATGGAAACCTGGTCTATTTCTTATTGATTAGAATAGGGACTACCCATTGTTAATTTCATATTCAAAAAGTATTGAGCCAAATTTGTGAGTCAAATCCATTCCGATTATTCCAATATTTTAGGACTTATTTGTTTGTCGTACAAAAAAACTTTTGGAATTCCCAGTAGAAAGAGATTTCCCTAATGACAAAGCTTTTAACGCCGCCCAATATCCTTTCCTTTTCCAAATATTTTTACGAATACGCTTTTTTGATATAGAAGTACGTTTTTTTGGAACTGCCATTTGAAAATCATTGTTATAGTTGGATGTGAAAGACATCTATTATTCAAAACAAATTATTATTTCTTATTCATTATCTATTTTTTCTATAAATAATATTCTCTTCATAAAAAAGAAATATAGATATGTAAAAGATCCGTTAAATTGGATCAAAAATTACTCGAAATAATAAAATTTTGATTCCATACAAGATTTGTCAAACCAAAAATTTTTGGTTTGGAACTCTTAGTTCTCCTCTCCAATTTATATCTTTAGAATCTGCTAGGTCATAGAAATGAAACTTAATGATTTAATAAAAATAAAGAAAGAACCTAAAAGACCTTGATTTTCGTCATTCTAGACTTTATTTACAACTAATAAAATACCTCAATTGTAAACTTTTGCCTACTAAAAAACTTGAGTCTTTTTTTAGTCAAACTCGAGAAAAGAATACATCTAAATTCAATTTTGAAATTCGAATCAGATTACTAATCAATCTGTTAAAGGATTAAAGGATACGTGGTTTGATAAAAAAATATCTCAGGCGTTTTTTACCCTTTCTCGATAAAAAAAGTTCATTTTAGATCTATAATATTCTAACGTTTACTAAGAAATCGTTTTGATTGAAATGGAAAACAATCAATCCCATAATGAATTAGTTAATGCGTTGAAAGAAACTAACTAAACTCAAGAGTTTTTATTTCATTAGACCGATGACCTTAGTTAATCCTATAATTCATATCAGCATCAAGTACTCTTTTTAGCGTAATTTTTTATCCTTGCTCTATGAATATAAATTATTATTACGAGAAATCCTCGTAATAATAATTTAGATTTACATTTTCATGTTATAAGTATTCATTTTTATATCTAACTTGGTCATCTCATTTGACCAATTGTAACTTCTTGTTTTGAATATTTGATTTGAACGATTCTGAAAAGACTCAGAATAAATACTAATCTAAAATTATTTAAAATTATTAAATAAGTTAGTGCATATCTTGATTTTTTATTGACTTTTTTCGAACGAGGTAAGATCCGGTGAATCGGAAACAATTAATTAAGAATAAAAAACTTTTTTTATGGAACAGACATATCAATATGCGTGGATAATACCTTTCCTTCCACTTCCAGTTCCTATGTTAATAGGGTTGGGACTTCTTCTTTTTCCGACGGCAACAAAAAGTCTTCGTCGTATGTGGTCTTTTCAGAGTGTTTTATTGTTAAGTATAGTCATGATTTTTTCCATGAATCTGTCTATTCAGCAAATAAATAGCAGTTATGTCTATCAATATGTATGGTCTTGGATTATCAATAATGATTTTTCTTTAGAATTCGGATACTTGATCGACCCGCTTACTTCTATTATGTTAATATTAATCACTACTGTTGGAATTATGGTTCTTATTTATAGTGATAATTATATGTCTCATGACCGCGGATATTTGAGATTTTTTGCTTATATGAGTTTTTTCAGTACTTCCATGTTGGGATTAGTTACTAGTTCAAATTTGATACAAATTTATATTTTTTGGGAATTAGTTGGAATATGTTCGTATCTATTAATAGGATTTTGGTTCACACGACCTGTTGCAGCAAAGGCTTGTCAAAAGGCGTTTGTAACTAATCGTGTTGGCGATTTTGGTTTATTATTAGGCATTTTAGGGTTTTATTGGATAACGGGGAGTTTCGAATTTCGTGATTTATTCCAAATCTTCAATAACTTGATTTCTAATAATGAGGTCAATTTTTTATTTGTTACTTTGTGTGCTATTCTATTATTTGCCGGTGCGATTGCGAAATCTGCACAATTTCCCCTTCATGTATGGTTACCTGATGCAATGGAAGGGCCAACTCCTATTTCGGCCCTTATACATGCTGCTACGATGGTAGCAGCGGGAATTTTTCTTGTAGCTCGACTTATGCCTCTTTTCATAGTTATACCCCACATAATGAATTTTATCTCTTTGATAGGGATAATAACAGTTTTTTTAGGAGCCACTTTAGCTCTTGCTCAAAAAGACATTAAGAGGGGTTTAGCTTATTCCACAATGTCTCAACTGGGTTATATGATGTTAGCTCTAGGTATGGGGTCTTATCGCAGTGCTTTATTTCATTTGATTACTCATGCTTATTCCAAAGCATTATTGTTTTTAGGATCGGGATCTGTTATTCATTCAATGGAAACTCTTGTTGGATATTGTCCAAAAAAAAGTCAGAATATGGTGCTTATGGGAGGTTTAACAAAACATCTACCAATTACTAAAAATTCTTTTTTATTAGGTACACTTTCTCTTTGCGGTATTCCCCCCCTTGCTTGTTTTTGGTCCAAAGATGAAATTCTTAATGATAGTTGGTTGTATTCACCTATTTTTGGAATAATAGCTTGGTCTACGGCGGGATTAACCGCATTTTATATGTGTCGGATCTATTTACTTACTTTTGAAGGACATTTAAACGTTCATTTTCAAAA